GTTCCGGACTTTATATTCTAGTCAATTGAATCTGTTGAATTGTTGTTCAGTTCATATTGAAATGAATCAAAATTGATAAGGAGTTAGTCAATGATGCTCGAGCATGTACTTGTTTTGAGTGCCTACTTATTTTCTATCGGTATCTATGGATTGATCACGAGCCGAAATATGGTTAGAGCCCTTATGTGTCTTGAACTTATACTGAATGCGGTTAATATGAATTTCGTAACATTTTCTGATTTTTTTGATAGCCGGCAATTAAAAGGAAATATTTTCTCCATTTTTGTTATAGCTATTGCCGCCGCTGAAGCAGCTATTGGACCGGCTATTGTTTCGTCAATTTATCGTAACAGAAAATCAACTCGTATCAATCAATCGAATTTGTTGAATAAGTAGTATTAATCATAGAAATTAGAATATTCATAAATGAAATTAGAATATTCATAAATTCAAATTAACATGCCCATACATTAAATCTAATCCACATTTTCGAAAATGTAAGAAATCAAAGTATCTTGGCTCTATCGCGCGAGTCGATCCAGAAGTAGATTGCTTCAAAATTTCTGGTAAATTATTGATTCATCTGGTGTTTAAATATATGATTCATTTACAAATTTACTAGATCGAAAATTTCTGACGTTCAAAAATTTATAGATCCAATGTCACACTCAGTAAAGATTTATGATACGTGTATAGGGTGTACTCAATGTGTGCGAGCCTGCCCAACCGATGTATTAGAAATGATACCTTGGGACGGATGTAAAGCTAAGCAAATCGCTTCTGCTCCAAGAACAGAGGACTGTGTCGGTTGTAAGAGATGTGAATCCGCCTGTCCAACGGATTTCTTGAGTGTTCGCGTTTATTTATGGCATGAAACAACTCGAAGTATGGGTCTAGCTTATTAATACGTTCCAGAAAACCCTACTCGAATACATTTGATTTTTTTACCTTTACCGACAAAAACCCGCGCTCAAAATATATTTATTTCGAGCACGGGTTTTTCTGGTCCAAGTTTATTTTGTTTTTACTATGAATAATTTTCCTTGGTTAACGCTAGTTGTAGTTTTGCCAATAACCGCGGGTTCCTTAATTTTCTTTCTTCCTCATAGAGGAAATAAGGTAATAAGATGGTATACTATATCTATATGCATAACGGAACTCCTTCTAACAACCTATGCATTCGGTTATCATTTCCAATTGGATGATCCGTTAATGCAACTAACGGAGAATTATCAATGGATCAATTTTTTTGATTTTTACTGGAGATTGGGAATAGATGGAATTTCTATAGGACCCATTTTACTGACAGGATTTATCACAACTTTAGCTACTTTAGCGGCTTGGCCCGTTACTCGAGATTCCCGACTATTCCATTTCCTAATGTTAGCAATGTATAGCGGTCAAATAGGACCATTTTCTTCTCAAGACCTTTTACTTTTTTTCATCATGTGGGAGTTAGAATTAATTCCCGTTTATCTACTTCTATCCATGTGGGGGGGAAAGAAACGTTTGTATTCAGCTACAAAATTTATTTTGTACACTGCCGGAGGTTCTGTTTTTTTATTAATAGGAGTTCTGGGTATTGGTTTATATGGCTCCACTGAACCGACATTAAATTTTGAAACATCAGCTAATCAATCGTATCCTGTAGCCCTGGAAATAATATTCTATATTGGATTTCTTATTGCTTTTGCTGTCAAATCACCGATCATACCCCTACACACATGGTTACCAGACACCCATGGAGAGGCACATTATAGTACTTGTATGCTTTTAGCCGGAATCTTATTAAAAATGGGAGCGTATGGGTTGGTTCGGATCAATATGGAATTATTACCCCATGCCCATTCTATATTTTCTCCCTGGTTGATGATAGTGGGCACAATTCAAATTATCTATGCAGCTTTAACATCTCCCGGTCAGCGTAATTTAAAAAAAAGAATAGCCTATTCCTCTGTATCTCATATGGGTTTCATAATTATAGGAATTGGTTCTATAAGCGATACAGGGCTCAATGGGGCCATTTTACAAATAATTTCTCACGGATTTATTGGCGCTGCGCTTTTTTTCTTGGCCGGAACGAGTTATGATAGAATACGACTTATTTATCTCGACGAAATGGGCGGAATGGCTATCGCAATTCCAAAAATATTCACGACTTTCAGTATCTTATCAATGGCTTCGCTTGCATTACCGGGCATGAGCGGTTTTGTTGCCGAATTGATAGTTTTTTTTGGAGTACTTACTAGCCAAAAATATCTTTTAATGACAAAAGTATTAATTACTTTTGTAATGGCAATTGGAATGATATTAACTCCTATTTATTCATTATCTATGTTACGCCAGATGTTCTATGGATACAAGCTTTTTAATGCCCCAAACTCTTATTTTTTTGATTCTGGACCGCGAGAGTTATTTATTTCTATTTCTATCCTTTTACCTGTAATAGGTATTGGTATTTATCCCGATTTCGTTTTCTCATTATCAGTTGACAAGGTCGAAGCTATTATATCAAATTTTTTTTATAGATAGTTTTTGTCAATAAACCAAAATAAAAAACCTGATGATTTTAAAAATCGTTCATTGTACAAAAAAAGTCTTTTTCTGTTTTTAAGTTAAATAAAAAATTGGAATTCTATATATAACCAGATATTTTTGACATTTTCGAGAACCATTTGAATCAAGTAATGGAAATGGAATGATTCAAATGGTTCTTGATGGTTTACATGAGGGTTTCATATATATACGTATGCTGCCCCAGGCTTCTAGTTGTCAAGTACCTTATTCAATTAGATGGTAATGTAAATGAACCATAACTATGTAACCCTATTCCTAATAGATTAACCCCAAAATAGCATATCCAAATTATAAGAAAGCCCATTGAGGCCACAATTGCAGAATTTACGCTTTCATAATTTTTATTTGTTCGAATATGTAAATAAATCGCAAATATGGTCCAAGTAATAAATGCCCAAGTCTCTTTTGGATCCCAATTCCAATAGGATCCCCATGCTTCATTAGCCCATACTGCTCCCGAAAGAATGCCTATGGTTAAAAGGATAAACCCTAAACTAATAATACGATAACTCCATCGATCCAATTGTTGAATTAATTGATATCTGTAATAATTCTGAGAAGAAATCAAAGAAGTGTTTTGTAACACATTGTTTCTTTCATTCACGTATTGAATCTCACCAAAGGAAAACGACTCCGTTAATAAATTATTGCTTTTACTAAAAATCCTTATGAATTTTCGAAATGTAATGACTAGAAGAGCTAGTGATAATAATGATCCACACAAAAGAGCTGCATAGCCCAATACCATCATACTTACGTGCATCATTAACCAATGGGATTGGAGAGCAGGTACTAATATTGCGGATTGATGCATTTCGGTTAAAAGACCTGAAGTAGCGAAACCCTGGGTAAAAATAACACTTGGCGCCGTTATTGCGCTTAAATGGTTTTTTTGTTTTTTAAAATACGGAATCATATGAATAATGGAAAAACCCCACGAAAGAAAAATTAATGATTCATATAAATCGCTTAATGGTAAATGCCCAAAATAAATCCAACGAGTAACTAATAATCCTGTTATGCAGAAAAAAGTAGCTATCATCCCCTTTTCTGATGAATCATATAGTCCTACGATTTCATCGACAAATAAAGTTATCAAATGAATTGTAATTACAATTGAAATGATCGAAAAGGATATATGAGTTAATATACGCTCTAAAGTTGAAAATATCATAAAATTTATTAAAAAGGGGGCCTCAATTATAGGAATTGAAATAGGGAATTGAATTTATTATAGGGCTTACTCTTTTAGAATTTAGAAAAAGACATGCCGCTACTCGGACTCGAACCGAGATGCTCTAGCACTGCTTCCTAAGAGCAGCGTGTCTACCGATTTCACCATAGCGGCTTATTCGAAATCATAATAACCTATTTTTATTCAATCGTCGAGATTGAGGGGGTTAATTCAATATTTTTTAGGAAAGATTCAAATTGATGACTAAAAATTTGTTTCAAAATTGGGCGGCATTTAATCTAAACGTTTTCGTTAATAATATTAATTATTCTTATAATAGTTTTTTATTTATTTTAGGGTATCCGTTTTTTAACTTAACTAACAACGGGGTTTTTCGTTTCATAGTTTATTACTTTATGGTCTCCTGAAAATAAAACGGAACATTTTGAACTAGATAATTTTGACTTCAATCCATGGATAGAACTAAAAAGTAAATTGATTATCGAGTCAAGTCGATGGGGAAGGTGATAATCCCCATCTTGAAAATGATAAAACATACCAAAACAAAAGGTGAAACCTTGTGCTTGCGTTTATTCTTTTTTCAAACAAAAGAATACCATTCACTTTTTGAATTCAGTAGACAACCGAATTATTATTTCTACTAAAAAATAACAAAACAAAATGAATTCCATTTTATATTGTTATTGATCAGGTTAAAACATTAGAGAATGGAAATAATTTTTTTTTTTTTTTAATAAAAATGAAATAGTAATTTAGATTATTATCTATTATTAATTATTATTATTAGATTAATATTATTTATAATCTTGATAACTTCTAAACTTTAGAAAAAAAAACTTATAAATAAATTATAACAAAAATGAGACTATTTTTTGAATTAGACCGATTCACATTATTTAGTCTATTGTTTGATTATTTATTTGTCACACAAAAAAAACTTTTTGAGCTACCGGTAGAAAGAGATTTCGCTAACGAAAAAGCTTTCAATGCTGCCCAATACCCTTTCCTTTTCCAAATATTTTTACGAATACGTTTTTTTGAACTAGAGGTGCGCTTTTTTGGCACTGCCATTTTTAAATTATAATCGGTTCATCGGTTGGATGTGAAAGACATCTATTGTTCAAAATCAATTGTTCTTTACTATATCTCTAGCTAGCTATTCTCTAAATTACATTCCCCTCATCATAAAAGGTGTATGGAAAAATTGTCTAAAATATTACTAAGAACAATAAGATCTACTATGCCAAATAGAATAGATTGAAGTTGATAAAATTAAAATAAAAAATACAAACAAAAGGGGTTGGGTCTTTGCTTTCTAGTTTTGTCATGTTCCATTCTTCCATGTAATAAAATACATCGAAAGATTGAAAAACTCAATCCCTCTCCTGCTTAATAAAAAAAATGTAATAAATTTTCTTTTTCTATTATATTAATTAAATTGATCAAGTTCGAAGAAAGGAATTTTCATTTTCAAACTCGAATGAGCCTAAGCCTAGTAGTTAATTGATTAAAATATACAAAATACTTTCTAAAAGCCATTTTTTTTGCCCCTCCCTTTTATTTTACATAAAAAAAGTGTGGGATACCAAAGCATTTCCTACAAATAGCTTTTATTGTAATGGAAGACAATCAATTAGTTCTAAAAAAATTTCTTAATGATTGGGAATAGCCGAACCAAACTGCAATAAATTGGTTTTGTTTTATGGGAAATAGGTTTTATGAGTCAAGTTATGGGCCCTATGATTCATATTAAATACTTTTTTGCCGTCATTATTTATCCTTGCTCTATAGATATAAATAAATTATTGTAATACGTAATAATTAGACCGAAATTGCAATTTTTCGTTTTTATCTTCATAAAATTGGACTTAATAATTTGAATTTCATATTAACAATTCAATATTAATAATAAATTTAATAATAAACTAATAATAAACAAAGTACATATTTCTTTTTCACTCGTAAATTGTTCATATCATTTGAATAACCCTAACTCTTCATCTTCATTTGAAATATTTGATTTGAAGTAGTTTGGAAAGATTCCGAATAATTAAACCTGGGAAATTCTATTTAAGTTTTATTTTATATATCTTAATTTTTTTTATTAATCGACCGCTTTCAAAAGAAAAGAAATAAGAACTGGTGAATCAGAAACAATTAATTAAGATAATTTTTTTATTTATTTTTATATGGAATATACATATCAATATTCATGGATCATACCGTTCATTCCACTTCCAGTTCCTATGTTAATAGGAGCTGGACTTCTACTTTTTCCAACGGCAACTAAAAATCTTCGCCGTATGTGGGCTTTTCCGAGTGTTTTATTATTAAGTATAGTTATGATTTTTTCAGCCCATTTCTTTATTCAGCAACTAAATAACAATTCTGTTTATCAATATGTATGGTCTTGGACCATCAATAATGATTTTTCTTTAGAGTTTGGCTGCTTGGTTGATCCACTTACTTCTATTATGTCAATATTAATCACTAGTGTTGGGATTATGGTTCTTATTTATAGTGACAATTATATGTCTCATGATCGGGGATATGTGAGATTTTTTGCTTATATGAGTTTTTCCAATACTTCAATGTTGGGATTAGTTACTAGTTCTAATTTAATACAAATTTATATTTTTTGGGAATTAGTTGGAATGTGTTCTTATCTATTAATAGGTTTTTGGTTCACCCGACCTAGTGCGGCGAATGCTTGTCAAAAAGCGTTTGTAACTAATCGTGTCGGGGATTTTGGGTTATTATTAGGAATTTTAGGTTTTTATTGGATAACAGGTAGTTTTGAATTTCGGGATTTGTTTGAAATATTCAATAACTTGGTTTCCAATAATGAAGTTAATCCTTTATTTGCTACTTTATGTGCCTTCCTATTATTTGCCGGCGCAGTTGCGAAATCTGCTCAATTTCCCCTTCATGTCTGGTTACCCGATGCCATGGAAGGGCCTACCCCTATTTCGGCTCTTATACATGCTGCTACGATGGTAGCAGCAGGAATTTTTCTTGTAGCTCGGCTTCTTCCTCTTTTCATAGCTATACCTTACATATTAAATCTAATATCTTTGATCGGTATAATAACATTGTTTTTAGGAGCTACTTTAGCTCTTGCTCAAAAAGATATTAAGAGAGGTTTAGCTTATTCTACAATGTCTCAATTGGGTTATATGATGTTAGCTTTAGGTATGGGTTCTTATCAAGCTGCTTTATTTCATTTGATTACTCATGCTTATTCGAAAGCATTGTTGTTTTTAGGATCTGGATCTATTATTCATTCGATGGAAGCTATTGTTGGGTATTCTCCAGATAAAAGTCAGAATATGGTTCTTATGGGCGGTTTAAGAAAACATGTACCAATTACAAAAACTTCTTTTTTATTAGGTACACTTTCTCTTTGTGGTATTCCACCTCTTGCTTGTTTTTGGTCCAAAGATGAAATTCTTAGTGATAGTTGGTTGTATTCACCGATTTTTGCAATAATAGCTTATTCTACGGCAGGATTAACCGCCTTTTATATGTTTCGGATCTATTTACTTACTTTTGAAGGACATTTAAACGTTTATTTTCAAAATTACAGTGGCAAAAAAAGCAGCTCATTCTATTCAATGTCTCTGTGGGGTAAAGAAGGACCTAAAATTATGAAAACAAGCTTTCGTTTATTCGATTTATTAATGATCAAAAACAACGAAAAGACTCCTTTTTTAAACACATATCGAATT